CCATCAAATAAGGTTTTCATTCGAAAATATGGGATTCTAGAAAAGCAATGATAAATAGATACGAATAGAGCAAGAAAAGAAAGAACTAAAAAAACCTAGTATAGAAATATAGAAAAGATATCCAAAGTTATATATAAATCACTATCCTACCCTTAATTTTGATTTCCTTAATTTAATTGAATTTCGTTTGATTAGGGCAAAGTTCCTTAAAAACCTCTGCCTTTTTGAAAATATCCTGAACAGTTCCTGTAGGCTGAGCGCCTTTTTCAAGGAAATAGAGAATAGCGGGAACGTTTAAATAAGTTTGATTCTTGATCGGATCATAAAAACCCACTTTCCGAAGATCTCTTCCTTCTCTTCGGGATCGAACATCAATTGCAACGATTCGATAGACGGCTCATCGGGATAGATGTAGATGAAAAAGAACCCCCCCCTAGAACCGTATACGAAGTTTTCTCCTCGTACGGCTCGAGAAAAAATGATTCGAAGTTTTGTCTTTTGTCTATGGATAAAATTCTAATAAATAGTAAAGAAATTCGTAAAAGAAATTAGCTTCTAATTTAACTCATAGTCATTTTTATTTATCTTCCTTCCTGAAAAAGAAAAATCATTTGTACTCATAACTCAAGTTGAATAATTCTCAAATATCTTAAAGAAAAATCTTTAAGATATTTTTTTATTGAGTGGTCTTTAACCCCCCTTTTTGTCTCGTTTAAAATCAATTTTGATTCTTTATTCAGATGCGGTTATTGAGACAATTGAAATGGTGTTTCCTTGTTCTGGGATCCTTTATTTTTGTTTTAAATCATTGGGTTTAGACATTACTTCGGTGTTTCTTAATCCTTTCAAAATGGTAGCAACATACCCCTTTTGTGATTTCTTTCTATCAAAGAATCAGACCGACGGTTGATTCGCGCGCGATACACTGTGGCTCGAAAAAGTTTTAGCCGTTCCACAATTTTTTTTGAATTTCTAATTTGCTCGAATCGGATCCTTTTGATTTCTATATCGAAGATATACTTACGAAGTTGTTGCAATTTATTGATTGGCATTAACCCTAGATCGTTGCCCCTGAGAAATTAAGCCATATTTTCTACTCGAGCTCCATCATGAACTATTTACATTACAACCTAATAAAAAAAAGAAGGTTTCTAGTAGAATAGAACAAACGACGTCGAGCCAAGAGCACCTTCATTCCTATATAAAATGGTGGATGTAAGAATCAGAATCCACACCGGATCGTGTCCTTCAAGTCGCACGTTGCTTTCTACCACATCGTTTTAAACGAAGTTTTACCATAACATTCCTCTAATTTGAAACCAGTATGGAATTGATTCAATTATGGAATCATGAATAGTCATTGGTTCAATCGGTACAGAGCCATAGTCATTTATATTTTTTCTTATCTACATAGATAAGAAATAGTTTTCTGAAGAAATCTTAGCAAGACCCCGGCTTTTATTATATGAATGGAACATTTTTCTATAAATATATATCTCAAAAAAATATCTAACAGAAATATCCAGAAATCTAAATATAGAAATAACATAACTAACAGAAATAACACGAAGAAATAAATTCTGTTTAACTCTGCCTCTTCAAGTGACTCAATAAGATAGACTGACCCATTTCCAACTTCCCAAAGATTCAACCCATAAGGAATCATTACAAATCTTGATAATTGCAAAAGTTTCCTGTTTCTATAGCATTATTTGAGTCAAGTTTTCCAGTAAAGACTACATTTGATTATCATAAGAAGGATAAATCTCTGTTTCTTTTCGAATCGAACTGTCAATGATTTAAAGCAAATAAGCTAAATAAATAAAAATAAATATCATTGTTAAATATTTCAGTTTAAATATTTTAGGGATGCAAATTTATTTTTCACAAAAATAGAAAGACTATTGTCACTGAAATAGGATAACAATACATACCTATAGGCTAAGCACTTCCTCGTTTTCTATGGATTTTCATATTTGATTTAACCTGAGGTTAAGTAATCTTTCTGCAACTGTGATCTATGTCCCATCTTATCTGGATCACAAATGGATTAAGTTACATTTGCATGTCATTTGAACTCGATTTAGTTCAGTTTGTGACAAACTGAGATATGAGTCAGAAAAGCATCATTCAAAATCAGAAAATAAAGAAGAATCATATTCTATCCAATATTAGACCTTGAAACATAACTTTGTTGAACAAAAAAGCTGTATTCGAATACAATGGATATGCTCTGGGACGGAAGGATTCGAACCTCCGAATAGCGGGACCAAAACCCGTTGCCTTACCACTTGGCTACGCCCCATTTATATTTTTCTTGGACACTAATACTAATAAAGAATAATATTGGTATTAAGTGTTCGTCAATTCCAGTCCAACTATCTATAGAAAATCTTTATTCTTTATAGAATAGATTATAGATTCGTGCTAGGATTTTGACATGTGTATATCTAGAATTCAACTGAATTTATTGATCATTACATATAATTCAATTAAGATA